TTCAGATTGCTGTTCAATTATTTCAGTTTAGTGTAATTTTCGATCTACCAAGCTAACAAGGCAAGAGCGGCATCACGCTCTGTAGGATTTGAACCTACGACATCGGGTTTTGGAGACCCACGTTCTACCGAACTGAACTAAGAGCGCTTTCTTATCACAACGGAAAAGACTATAAGGAGGGGGATTCTTTTTTTTTTTCTAACGCCAATAAATATTTCTTGCATGTGTATACTATCACATATCATTAAAGATTATGTATGTCCAAATTGAATCGATCAAAATGGATCTCTCGTTACTGTTCCTCTGAACAGTAATAGGTAGGGATGACAGGATTTGAACCCGTGACATTTTGTACCCAAAACAAACGCGCTACCAAGCTGCGCTACATCCCTTTCAATTGGTCTACAGTATCATTGTAGAGAATCCCCGTCTTGTTTTCCACATCCTTATTCTCTTTCCTCCATTGATATGCAAAATGGATCTCGGCATTTCTTTTTTTTCGTCTCATATCATATAACATATCATATCATATAACATATAATAAATGAATATTTTTCTCGGGAATTCTCAGACGGAAAGGGACCCATTTTTCTGCTTTAAGAAAAAGAAAAAAAATCTTATCTACCGAATCATTGCACATTTCAATTTGAATTAGGGATTCCGCACACAAATAGAAGGGGTCTTTAACTACATATACATCTCTTACCATAATGTATTACAATATGGAATACAAAAAAAAGAAGGAGGATTTTCAATGCGAGATCTAAAAACATATCTTTCCGTGGCCCCGGTACTAAGTACTCTATGGTTCGGGTCTTTAGCAGGTTTATTGATAGAAATCAATCGTTTATTCCCCGATGCGTTGACATTTCCTTTTTTTTCATTCTAGTTATTGACATAGAAAGGGGTGAAGAAGAGTAGAGATAGAATCAAATATTTGTCTCTCGTTCCCCTCTTTTCTTGTTTTTTTTTTGGAATTCGATAGATAATAGATAGAATAAGGGGCGAACGAGAAAGAAAAAAGTGGATTCAACCTCAGCGAAACTCGGGTTCAGGCTCCAATTAAATTCAAAATAGAGTTAAAGTTAAAAGAAAAGCGAAATGGAAATGTGGCTAGGGGAAGAGTATCATACAATACAAGATACTTAAATGAAATACTGTACTGTGAGTAGAAATATAGTTAGAAATTTTTGTATTACTTACTATTTACTATATGGATTGCAACAAAATCTTTATTTCAGAATTGGATTTTGAGTTGTTAGCAACTTCTATTTTTTTTGGTTCCTTTCTTCTTATTCGCTTTGGATCGGAAAATAGAAAAGTTGGGTGAATCAAAACCCGAAAGGAGGTTCATGGCCAAGGGTAAAGATGTCCGAGTAAGGGTTATTTTGGAATGTACCGGTTGTGTTCGAAATGGTGTTAATAAGGAATTGGCGGGTATTTCCAGATATATTACTCAAAAGAATCGACACAATACACCTAGTCGATTGGAATTGAGAAAATTCTGTCCCTATTGTTCCAAACATACAATTCATGGGGAGATAAAGAAATAGATATAGATCGAACCGAATGCTTGTGTGTCACTCTTCCAAGGAACATGAAAAAAAATTAGATATATATATCTATCTATTATTCATATATTTAAATAGAAACAACTAAATAGAGACAAACAAATCCTATTAATTCATTTTAGAAATCATTTTTGATTGGATCGGAATAGGATTTTAACGATTAGGATTTTAAGGATAAGGAATAAAAAAATTATGGATAAATCCAAGCGACTCTTTCTTAAATCCAAGCGGTCTTTTCGTAGGCGTTTGCCCCCGATCCAATCGGGGGATCGAATTGATTATAGAAACATGAGTTTAATTAGTCGATTTATTAGTGAACAAGGAAAAATATTATCTAGACGAGTGAATAGATTGACCTTAAAAGAACAACGATTAATTACTATTGCTATAAAACAAGCTCGTATTTTATCTTCGTTACCTTTTCTTAATAATGAGAAACAATTTGAAAGAAGTGAGTCGACCGCTAGAACTACTGGTCTTAGAACCAGAAAAAAATAGGCTTACTCCTCAATTGAATCAAAATCCCAATCAGAACCCAAACACCTGGATGTTTTGGTCAACAAATCCTGGAATCCGTTGTGTTGTAAGAAAAAAAAGAATTGGGGAATAAGAATAAATCTTTTTTTATTGAGCGTGTTCGCTCATTTTGACGATTTTATCATATTATCCCGATTTTATCATAGTAATTTCTATTCTACCTTCCCGGAGTTCATTCTCCAGAGAACTCCATTTAAAAGATTCTGGAAGATTCCTTCCAACCTCCTTATTTTATGATCTCATTGGAAATCATATAAAGACAATTACTATTTGATATAGCTATTTGTGCAAGTATTTTACGATTAAGAAGCAACTGCCCCTTATACAGATTGTGTATTAATCTACTATAAATATAGGATACTCGATTTCGCCGAATTACTGCATTTATTCGAGTGATCCACAAACGACGAAAATCTCTTTTTTTCCTATCTCTATCATGATGAGCCGAAGCCAAAGCTCTTATTTGCTGTTGAGTAATTGTTCGAGTAAGTCTTGAATGAGACCCGCGAAAGCTTGAGGCAAATAAAAGAAGTTTTGTTCTACGTCTCCGAGCTATATATCCTCGTCTAATTCTGGTCATTGAATAAATGAAACTTTGATGAATAACTAATTGATTTCCTTTCTTTCAGTTATTCATTTCCCCTTTCCTAGTCTATTAATAACAAAACGGATTCTTCCAATTTATAAGATGAAAATTCCAATGGCTTTTGCTACTATAACCTTCCCGACCACACTTTTTTCCTTTTTTCTAGGCGCATTGTAAATAAAATAAAGTAGTAAATAGAAATAGATAAAGAAATTGTGGGTTCCATCGTCTCTATGGTTACTTCTTAAACGGTGAGGTCCTTTCTATACACCGGAGCCCTTTCCTTCATTTAATCAATCCTATTGTATTGGTAACTTGTACAGTTACCACTCTTTGGCTCTACCCATGAAGTTTCCAGTAATAGGTCTTTCCTAACGAGATATACCTTATACAGTAACGGTATTTAATTATGAAGTTTGGTTGGGTAGCTGACCCTGTTAGTCCGTTCTTGCAAGAGTAGAAACATAATCTTTCCGCTTTTTAAATAGGATTTCCCCCCGCTTAATGGATAACTATTTGTTACCAATGGGGAATTCTTTCTCATCTTAAATTGCAAATTGAAGTGATTGAATTTGCATCAATGGAAACCATAAATTTCATACACAATAGAAAGATATGATAGATCTATCCTTTTTAGTTTTAGATCGTGAATGGAGTTCTTCCATTCTATCCGATTCAATGGTACTGATCATTGATATTGGAAAATTTGTTTTCTTTCTTTTGTTTTGTCTCAACCCATGATTTAAACGAGTCGCACATACACCCTCGTACATGTTCCTCGGCGCTGAGGGCATCCCCCAAGAGCGGGGGATTTCGTGACGTTTCTGATTGGCTGTCTTGGGTTTCTAATAAGTTGTTTAATAGTTGGCATGCTGAATTATACATTAGGGGTTGGTTTAGATCGATCCTAACCGGACGATTATGAATTTCTTCTATTTAATAGATTAATAGAATATTAAACCCTTAAGAAGTAAGAAGATAAAATCTGAAATCGTGTATTTGCGTGAAATCACTGCTATTTTTTATACAACCGCTACAAGATCAACAATTCCATGAGCTTGGGCTTCTGTTGCTGACATAAAAACATCCCTTTCCATGTCTTCGGATACAACCCATAAGGGCTTGCCTGTTCTTTGTACATAAACCCTTGTAAGGGTTTCGCGCAGTTTCAGTAGTTCTTCCGCTTCCAGGATAAATTCGCCCGTTTGTGCCTCATAAAAAGCGGCAATAGGTTGATGGATCATTACCCTGATTATATAGATAAGATAACATAATAAAATGATATAGATAATAGAATATAATAAAAGATTCCTATAGCTCGACGATCCGTGGAGGGGAAGAGAGAAAGAATAAGAAAAAGATAGAATTGAACAACCGTACGGGCATTTTTGCGCATTGCATACGGCTCTCCAATGGACTTCACTTTTTTACCTTTCATCGAAGAAAGAGAAAATATGGGGTCTCTTATACCCAGATCGGTAAATGATCCAATTACCACCCTTCTTTTTTTTGGAGGAGTTAAAAAATACTATGATGGCCCCGTTGCTTTCTATATTTATTTCGGCTGTTATTCAGCAATCCCAAAGTTTCTTTCTTTTTTTGATTTTCGTACTCTTTGATAACCTAAATCCTGTTAATAATCCTCTGGTGTGAAAAAAGTTTGTGACGCTGAAATAGGCCTACGATAGGTAAGATAAAGTCGTAAATACCCTTCGGTTGTCTCATACTACTCTTTCGATACATAATCGAGAATCTTTTGAAAAAAAAAAACAATAAAGAATTTGGATATCGAATTCGAAGTGCCATGCTATTATTACTGAATATTAATAATTCATATGGTGAAGGCATAGTCTTCTTTTTTCTCTCAAATAAAAAACTCATTGGCGCTAAGCGTGAGGGAATGCTAGACGTTTGGTAATTTCTCCTCCGACCAGGATAAAAGACCCCATTGAGGCGGCCAATCCCATGCATATTGTGTGTACATCTGGTCGCACAAATTGCATAGTATCATAAATAGCGATTCCGGGTATTACCCAGCCGCCAGGAGAGTTTATAAACAAATAAAGATCCTCGGTATCATTCTCTATACTGAGATATACCATAAGACCAATAAGTTGATTCGAGATCTCGCTATCAACTTCTTGGCCTAAAAAAAGTAATCTTTCTCGATAAAGTCGGTTGATTAGGATAAAATTGTATCCTTTAGGAGCCGTACAGGCACCTTTTGATGCATACGGTTCAACATGCGAAAAAAATCAATGTGTAAACTCCAGCCCTCTTTCTTTTTTCATAGCGGGTTCTTTCTAACTTCTAGCGATAGAAAAAACAATTCACTAAACTTATCGAACTAACCTTTCATTGATGTATTTTTTCATCGAGATCCGATTCAAAAATCACGATGTCATTTTCTTGTTCCTGAATGGGCTTCTTCAATTTTTTTAGGTTTATGCTCTACTCCGAGTAAGGATCTGCCCGATTTTGATTTGTACATATAGGACAAATGACCCCAATACCACGTCTTTTTTTTGCTATTACCCCCCCTTTTTTCAATTCATTTCTTTCATGCCTTCTGCTAAATATTCGACGTATTCATATTCATTCCCTTTTGGATTCGATTGATTAATAGTTTGAGATCATTCCTATTTAACGAAATCGAATCGTTTATGATATAAGTAATAATCATAAATATATTACCAATTGGGTTTTTTAAACGGAGCCTGGATACTTGATTTTATTGGTCCAGCCAAGCCGACCATAAATTATTTTAATTGCTAATATTATATTAATCTAGATACCTCCTCACAAAACGGATCTATTTGCACTTCATTGCGCTTCACGCTACAAATTTTTGATAATTCAATTTTTTTTTGGGGGCGAAACGGAGGATATCTCCATCGAGGGAGAGAATGGGGAAATCCCATATGACCCAATATATATGACAAGTCGCACTATACGTCAACCCAAGATGCATCTTCCTCTCCGGGACTTCGAAAAGGTACTTTTGGAACACCAATAGGCATAAACTGAAAGAAAAAAGAATTAAGTACTCTATTTCACTTTGATGTGGAAGCGTAATAATGTGCTTATTATCTTAATAATATCGACCTTTATCATATTTTATATATAGATTGAATAAGTTCAGAAAATAAAGTAAAGGAAAACAGAATGAAGAAAGGAAAATTATTACGAATAGGCCCTTTGAATGATGACCAAATATAGATGCATTCGCTCATAGAAAAGGGAATCAACCCCCATTGCGTATTGGTACTTATCGAGTATAGAATAGATCTGCTTCTCTTTTTTCCTACGAACCGAACTATTCCATTATTACTAAATACTAAAAGAATAGAACAAATATTAATCCTTTTTCCGAGATAATCGGCTGAAAAAAAAAGGGCGGTCCATAGCATAGTTTTTTTTCAATGCAATAATGCAATAAAGTTACATAGTGTCTATTTTTTGTTGATAAAGGGGTATTCCCATGGGTTTGCCTTGGTATCGTGTTCATACCGTCGTATTGAATGATCCCGGTCGTTTGCTTTCTGTCCATATAATGCATACAGCTCTGGTTGCTGGTTGGGCCGGTTCAATGGCTCTATATGAATTAGCAGTTTTTGATCCCTCCGACCCCGTTCTTGATCCAATGTGGAGACAAGGTATGTTCGTTATACCCTTCATGACTCGTTTAGGAATAACCAATTCATGGGGCGGTTGGAGTATTACAGGAGGGACGATAACGAATACGGGTATTTGGAGTTACGAAGGTGTAGCTGGGGCACATATTGTGTTTTCTGGCTTGTGCTTCTTGGCAGCTATTTGGCATTGGGTGTATTGGGATCTAGAAATATTTGGTGATGAACGTACAGGAAAACCTTCTTTGGATTTGCCTAAGATCTTTGGAATTCATTTATTTCTCTCCGGAGTAGCTTGTTTTGGGTTTGGCGCATTTCATGTAACAGGATTGTATGGTCCTGGAATATGGGTGTCCGACCCTTATGGACTAACTGGAAAGGTACAGGCTGTAAATCCAGCGTGGGGTGTGGAAGGTTTTGACCCTTTTGTTCCAGGAGGAATAGCCTCTCATCATATTGCAGCAGGGACATTGGGCATCTTAGCAGGTTTATTCCATCTTAGTGTCCGTCCGCCTCAACGTCTATACAAAGGATTACGTATGGGCAATATTGAAACCGTTCTTTCCAGCAGCATCGCTGCTGTCTTTTTTGCAGCTTTTGTTGTTGCTGGAACTATGTGGTATGGTTCAGCAACTACCCCCATCGAATTATTTGGTCCCACCCGTTATCAATGGGATCAGGGATACTTTCAGCAAGAAATATATCGAAGAGTTAGTGCTGGACTAGCCGAAAATCAAAGTTTATCAGAAGCTTGGTCTAAAATTCCTGAAAAATTAGCTTTTTATGATTACATCGGAAATAATCCGGCGAAAGGGGGATTATTCAGAGCGGGTTCAATGGATAACGGGGATGGAATAGCTGTCGGGTGGTTAGGACACCCTATCTTTAGAGATAAAGAAGGGCGTGAACTTTTTGTACGTCGTATGCCTACTTTTTTTGAAACATTTCCAGTTGTTTTGGTAGACGGAGATGGAATTGTTAGAGCCGATGTTCCTTTTAGAAGGGCAGAATCGAAGTATAGTGTCGAACAAGTAGGTGTAACTGTTGAGTTCTATGGTGGCGAACTGAATGGAGTGAGTTATAGTGATCCGGCTACTGTGAAAAAATATGCTAGACGTGCTCAATTGGGTGAAATTTTTGAATTAGATCGTGCTACTTTGAAATCCGATGGTGTTTTTCGTAGCAGTCCAAGGGGTTGGTTTACTTTTGGACATGCTTCGTTTGCTCTGCTCTTCTTCTTCGGACACATTTGGCATGGTGCTAGAACCCTGTTCAGAGATGTTTTTGCTGGTATTGACCCAGATTTGGATGCTCAAGTGGAATTTGGAGCATTCCAAAAACTTGGAGATCCAACGACAAGAAGACAAATAGTCTGATGCAACATTGCTCTGTTATTTTTCGCTTCTGGTTTCTATTTTCTGTTTGTGATTTTACATAAGGTACTGGAGAAATCTGGATTGAAAACGCCGCCTTTTCTTTGATTCTTCTTTTTTCTTTAATTCGGGAGATAATCCCAAAAAAACAGGTATGGAAGCTATAATTGTAAACCGCGATCGAATTTATGGAAGCATTGGTTTATACATTCCTCTTAGTCTCGACTTTAGGGATCATTTTTTTCGCTATCTTTTTTCGAGAACCGCCTAAAGTTCCAACTAAAAAAACGAAATGATTTTTCATTATCTCAATTGACGTAATGGGCCTCCCAATATTGCAATATTGGGAGGCCCGTTACGTCAACTAGTCCCCGTGTTCTTCGAATGGATCCCTTAGTTGTTGAGAGGGTTGCCCAAAAGCAGTATATAAGGCGTACCCAGTAAAACTTACAAGTAAACCAGATATAGAGATGGCGACTAGGGTTGCTGTTTCCATTCTTATATAATTTCAAGACCACAATGGATCTATGATAAGATCGTTTATTTACAACGGAATGGTATACAAAGTCAACAGATCTCAATGAATACAAAATAGGATTTATGGCTGCACAAACTGTTGAGGGTAGTTCTAGATCTGGTCCAAGACGAACTGCTGTAGGGGATTTATTGAAACCATTGAATTCGGAATATGGTAAAGTAGCTCCTGGATGGGGAACTACTCCTTTGATGGGTGTCGCAATGGCCCTATTTGCGATATTCCTATCTATTATTTTGGAGATTTATAATTCTTCCGTTTTACTGGATGGAATTTCACTGAATTAGAGTTACAAGAACCACAAAATCCTAGCTTTTAAATACAAAAAGGGAAGCATTTAGGTCCCGGATTTTGATTTTAGCTCATTTTTTTTTGGTAGTTCGACTTGGTAGTTCGACCGCGCAATTTTTTTGTTTCTGTATTTCCGGAATATGAGTGTGTGACTTGTTATAATTGATCCTATTGCTAGTACAGAGAATGGGTCTGTCGTCTTGATAGAGATGGTTTTACCCCGTCGGATATTTATTCTAGTATCTGGAGCACGGAATATATGAAATAGATCACGAAGTATTCGAACTATGATTCATACTTAATATTCAGACCTCGCGGCCGGATTCCAAAATTAGAAATAGAAATTGAAAGAAGAAAAATCTTTCAAATTCCCATTTCTGCTTTGATTTTGCTCAAAGGACAAACGTTTCTTTGTATTTTTAGTAAGTTTATCTATTCTCCTCGTTGAATAAATGATGATCCAATGGTTCTTACTCGGGGAATCTTTGGACTTAGTTTGAAGGTTTTATTGAATCATCGTGGTTCTAGTATGAATCTGAGGTTTCAATTGATTCATAGGGTCTTAACAAGAAAATTCCTATCAATAATAAAGAAAACAAAAGTAAAACCGCATTACATACAAATAAAAATAACAAATCAAAGAAAAAGAAATAGGTAAATAGAAGATTCAAGAGGCCTGTAACGATCAACATTAAAGACAAGTGAGCCGACTTGATTTTTTGGCATTCTAATTATAACCACAAAGAAGAGCTTTCTGATTTTGACTCTTTCGTATCTTTAGATAAGATTGAATCAGAAGATTAAGAAGTTTCCAATTTTCTATTCCATACCCTTTTCACCCAGTATTGGGGTGTTTTTGTTTGAGCTGTACGAGATGAAATTCTCATATACGGTTCTCGGAGGGGGAGTCTCCCCAGGTTACCTATCTCAATAAAGTTTACGATTGGTTCGAAGAACGTCTCGAGATTCAGGCGATTGCAGATGATATAACTAGTAAATACGTTCCTCCTCATGTCAACATATTTTATTGTCTAGGAGGAATTACGCTTACTTGTTTTTTAGTACAAGTAGCTACAGGCTTTGCTATGACTTTTTACTACCGTCCGACCGTTACTGAGGCTTTTGCTTCTGTTCAATACATAATGACGGAAGCTAACTTTGGTTGGTTAATCCGATCGGTTCATCGATGGTCGGCAAGTATGATGGTCCTAATGATAATCCTGCACGTATTTCGTGTGTATCTCACAGGTGGTTTTAAAAAACCTCGCGAATTGACTTGGGTTACAGGCGTGGTTCTGGCTGTATTGACCGCATCTTTTGGTGTAACAGGTTATTCTTTACCTTGGGACCAAATTGGGTATTGGGCAGTCAAAATTGTAACGGGCGTACCGGAAGCGATTCCGGTAATAGGATCGCCTTTAGTAGAGTTATTGCGCGGAAGTGCTAGTGTGGGACAGTCCACCTTGACTCGTTTT